ATATCCGACCAAATCGATTGAGAATATCAGAATCTGATAACTCGGCCCGAATCGGCTTACTAATGGGATGCCCCGAAACGGTACAAAATTTCGCTTTAGCCAATGATCCAATCATTGGAATAATTGGGACTAGGGTTTCAAACTTCTTACTAGGAATCTCCATTAGAAATGAATTTTCTAGCATTTGAGTCCTTATCACTGAAGGATTTCGCCGTACACTTGAAAGATAACTCAGAAACTCGAAGGAATGATTGGAAAATTGGTTTATATGAATTCTATCTGCTTGAGACCACAAGTAAAAATAACATTGCCACAAAATGACAATGTGATATTTCCATTTATTCATCAGAAGAAAACTTCCCCTTGAAGCCAGAATGGATTTTCCTTGATATCTGACATAATGCATGTCAGGATCCTTGAACAACCATAGGATATTCTGAAAATCTTTACGAAACACTCCTAGAGGATGTTCTATTTTTCCATAGAAATAGGTTCGCTCAAGAAGGTTTCCAAAAGATGTTGATCGTAAATACAAAGATTGTTTACGGAGAAACATGAATAGGGATTCCCATTCATATACATGATAATTATATAGGAACAAGAAGAATCTTTGATTCTCTTTTGAAAAAAAAGAGATGGATTTCTTTTGAGTAATCAGACTCGCCCAATTACGAGACTCGTGGAGAAAGAGTCGGAATAAATGTAAAGAGGGGGCATCTTGTATCCAAGAGCGGAGATTTTGAACCAAGATTTCCAGATGAATGGGGTAGGGTATTAGTATATCTGACACATTATTTAAATGGTATAATTTATCCTCTAAAAAGGAAAATGTTGAATGAATTGATCGTAAATTCTGATATTTTTGTAGATCTTTCCCTTCTTGAGAAGACACTAATCGCAGTGAGAATTTCATTTCCAAAATGACTGAAAATCCGGCGGATACCATTTGATAATAAATTTTTTGGGGGGTAAAAGCATTAGCCGAAATAATCAACAACTTCTGTTGATACATTCGAGTAATTAAACGTTTCACAAGCAGTGAACTGGATTTATTGTCATAACCTACATTTTCCACGGGTTCGTAAGGACTGGATCCCTTTAAACCATGATCATGAGCAAGTGCATAAAGAGACTCCTGAAAAAGAAGTGGATAGAGGAAGTCTTGTTGCTGCGATCTATCCATTTCTAAATATCCTTGTAATTCCTCCATTTGAAATTCTCTTTGAAACAAAGGCAAAGGGTTTATTGGGTTAGCAAATGATACATAGTACGATACAGTCAAAACAGGGTATATAGTAAGAAAATAGAAAATAAAATACCTCGGTGACAACAGATAAGCTAATCAATGGATCCTCTCTTTTTCCACCTAATTGGTTTAGGTTCGTTATAGAATAACGAGATGGTTCGAAATCCTTTATTGTTGCAACCCGATCGCTCTTTTGACTTTGGAATAATTTATTTTTATCAATATACCGTTTCTGATACACATGAGTCTCCACTCCATACAGAATCTAATGGAGGTAAAAATAGTTAGGATTCATAAAAAAAAAATGGGTAATCCACTTATGGGAGAACCTTTTCCCGCACCAGGCACTAATCCATTTTTAACATCGAATTAGATCGGGTAATAATTCGAATTCAGAACAGAAGCTCGTTGCTTTTTGCTTCCCTATAATTGGAACCAGAAGGCTCTATCCATTTATTCAATCGACCCAACCGTGAATTTCATTTGTCCCGCTACAAGAATCATACAAAAACTAGATTTTGTACCGATCCGTTAAGAATCAAATAGTCTCAGATTTTTACATTGATACGACATGCTGCTTTTTCCACTCACCCCCTTTCAGGATCAGTCGTGGTCTTACAAACTCTACCAATGGTATGTACGAATCCGTTGCTTCATCCAAATGTGTAAAAGATTCTAGGCGCACTTAAAAGCCGAGTACTCTACCGTTGAGTTAGCAACCCGAATAAGGGAATTAGGGTCTGTAGATACGAGCGCAATCAAACAAAAGAAAAAAAGAATAAAGATATGGGATTGCACGACCACATCAACAACCAACAAAATGGAACTAACAACCAAATCTAAAAAAAGAATTTTCTGGTCGATTAGAAACCTAAAACGGAACAAAGCAAATGAAAATCGAATAAATTATCAGGTAACTATAGAAAATAGATAGATCTCTTTCTGTTTCAGAAGAGACATTTTGTGCCACAGCGAATCCAAGGAACACATCATTTGCATGAAGACAAGTAAAAACCAAATAGAATTGGATCCTAGATCTATTTATCCATGATCTAATTATATTTGATCAATACACTATTGTCAACATGCCAATATGAAGGTTGCAACCACCAAAACGGAATCAAACCATGCCCCGTAACTAAGATTCTTGATTATCTAAGTAAATTCAAAAGCTAAGAAAAGGGAGAATAAGAACGAAAAATGCTAAAATACGCACAGAGGATAGGACAGCCCTCCTTTCCCTACTTTCATTTT